AACAGAAGCAAAGGCTTCAGTAACGGTCGGACGATAGTAAAAAGTCATAGCAAATCCCGTAGCTACTTGGACTAAAAAACAAGTAAGCGTAATTCCACCTAAACAATAAAATATATTAACGTGCGGGGGGACGTATTTACTAGTTATATCATCTGCGATCGCCTGAATCTCGAGACGCTCTTCGAACCAATCATAAACTTTATTGAGATAGGTGGAATTCCCCCTCTGAGAACTATAGATGAGACTTTCATCTCGTATAGCTCAAGCAAAAACACCCAAAGACTGGTTACAACAGAGATGGAATAGAAAGTTTGAAACTTTTTTATTTTGAATCAAAGATTCAATCTTCTCTGAAGGTATAAAAGAAGAAAAACCTGAAAGCTCTTCTGTGTTTGTGGCGATAATACCAAAATCTCAAGTTGGCTCAGTCATCTTTATGTTGATTCTTACAGGCCTCTTGAATCGTCTCTTTTCCTATTTCGTTTTTCATTTTTTATCTATATATTATTTCTTTTTTTTTTTGATTTCTTTATTATTATTGATATTGATAGAAATTCTCTTGTTAAGAACCCTATGAATTGATTAAAACCTCAGATTCATACTAGAACCGCGATGATTCAATAATAAAAATTTTAAGTTAAGTCAAGGATTCCCCGAGTAAGAACCCCCGGGCCATCACTTAATTCCACGAATAGAACTAGATAGAATGACTAATAATTCAAAGAAATTTTTTGACTTTTTTCAAAATCGAAATAGAAGAAAAATCTTGCGATTTTAAAATTTCGAAGTCGTTGAAACTTTTTTTGAGTCCGGATACAATCTGAGGTCTGAACATTAAATATGAATCATAGTTCAAATATTTCTTAATCTATTTCGTGTTCCAGATATTATAATAAATATCCGACGAAGCAGAACCACCTCTATCAAGCAAGATGACAGACCCATTATCTGTACTATCAATAGGATCAATTCTAACAAGTCACACACTCATATTCCGGAAATAAAAATAAAAAAAAACAAAGAAATTTCGCGATCGAACTCCCAAAATAGAATGGGCTCAAAATAGGAGCTCTAAATGATTCATTTTGTAGTCAAAAGCTCAGCCTTACAGGCTCTTCTAAATCTAATTCATTAAAATTCCATCCAATAAAACGGAAGAATTATAAATCTCCAAAATAATAGATAGAAATATCGCAAATAGAGCCATCGCGACACCCATTAAAGGGGTTGTTCCCCACCCCGGAGCTACTTTACCATATTCCGAATTCAATGGTTTTAATAAACTACCTACAGTAGTTCGTCTTGGACCAGATCTAGAACTGTTTTCAACAGTTTGTGTAGCCATAAATCCTATTGTATTCATTTTCATTAAGATTGGTTGACTTTGTATACCATTCTGTTGTAAATAGAAATGTAAATTAAATAAAGGATCTTATGCTAGATCCGTTGGGGTCTTGAAATTTGATTTATATAATAATAATGGAAACAGCAACCCTAGTAGCCATCTTTATCTCTGGTTTACTTGTAAGTTTTACTGGGTACGCCTTATATACCGCTTTTGGGCAACCTTCTCAACAACTAAGAGATCCGTTTGAAGAACATGGGGACTAATTGAAAGAATAAGCCTCCCAATATTGGGAGGCTTATTCTTTCAATTGAGATAATAAAAAATCATTTTATCTTTTTAGTTGGAACTTTAGGAGGCTCTCGAAAAAAGATAGCGAAAAAAATGATCCCTAGAGTCGAGACTAAGAGGAATGTATAAACTAGTGCTTCCATAGATTCGATCGAGGTTTACAATTATAGCTTCCATACCTGTTTGTTTCTTTTTTTCTTTGGGGAATTATCTCGAGACTAAAGAATAAATTAACGAGAAAGAGTCAAAAAAAAGTGGTGAGCCAAATCCAGATTTCTTTTCTCTGGTACCCTATAACAAACAAAAAAAAATTAACAAATTTCAAAAAAAAAAAAGAAAATAGAGACGTAAAGATATCAAAGCGGTGTTCTATCAGACTGCTTGTCTTCTTGTAGTTGGATCTCCAAGTTTTTGGAATGCTCCAAATTCTACTTGAGCATCCAAATCTGGGTCAATACCAGCAAAAACATCTCTGAACAAGGTTCTAGCACCATGCCAAATGTGCCCGAAGAAGAAGAGTAAAGCAAATGAAGCATGTCCAAAAGTAAACCAACCCCTTGGGCTGCTACGAAAAACACCATCGGATTTCAACGTAGCACGATCCAGTTCAAAAATTTCACCCAATTGAGCGCGTCTAGCATATTTTTTCACAGTAGCAGGATCGCTATAACTGACTCCATTGAGTTCGCCACCGTATAACTCAACAGTTACGCCGACTTGTTCAACACTATACTTCGATTCCGCCCTTCGAAAAGGAACATCTGCTCTAACAATTCCATCGCCGTCTACTAAAACAACGGGAAATGTTTCAAAAAAAGTAGGCATACGACGTACAAAAAGCTCCCGCCCTTCTTTATCTCGAAAGATGGGGTGTCCTAACCATCCAACCGCTATCCCATCCCCGTTATCCATTGAGCCCGCCCTGAATAATCCCCCCTTTGCCGGATTATTTCCAATGTAATCATAAAAGGCTAATTTTTCAGGAATTTTAGACCACGCTTCCGATAAACTTTGATTTTCGGCTAGTCCAGCACTAACCCTTCGATATATCTCTTGCTGAAAGTACCCCTGATCCCATTGATAACGAGTAGGCCCAAATAATTCGATCGGAGTAGTTGCTGAACCATACCACATCGTTCCGGCAACAACAAAAGCTGCAAAAAAGACAGCAGCAATACTACTGGAAAGGACGGTTTCAATATTTCCCATGCGCAATCCTTTGTATAGACGTTGTGGCGGGCGGACGCTAAGATGGAATAACCCCGCTAAGATGCCCAATGTACCTGCTGCAATGTGATGAGAGGCTATTCCTCCAGGAACAAAAGGATCAAAACCCTCCACACCCCATGCCGGATTTACAGGTTGTACTTTTCCGGTTAGACCATAGGGATCGGACACCCATATTCCAGGACCATACGAGCCCGTTACATGAAATGCACCAAAACCAAAACAAGCCACTCCTGAAAGAAACAAATGAATTCCAAAGATCTTGGGCAAATCCAAAGAAGGTTTTCCTGTGCGCTCGTCGCAAAATATTTCTAGATCCCAGTATACCCAATGCCAGATAGCCGCCAAAAAGCATAAACCAGAAAACACAATATGTGCACCAGCTACACCTTCATAACTCCAAATACCCGGATTCGTTGCAGTACCCCCTGTAATACTCCAACCACCCCACGAATTGGTAATTCCTAAACGAGTCATGAAGGGTATAACAAACATACCCTGTCTCCACATTGGATCAAGAACAGGGTCAGAAGGATCAAAAACGGCTAATTCATACAGAGCCATCGAACCAGCCCAACCAGCAACCAGAGCTGTATGCATTATATGAACAGAAAGCAACCGGCCGGGATCATTCAATACAACGGTATGAACACGATACCAAGGCAAACCCATGGAAATACCCCTTTATCAAAGATAAATAGACACTATGTAACTTTATTGCAGTGGAAAAGACTGTACTATGACTATTCTATGTACCACCCTTGTTTTGTTCAGTGGATTATTTCCAAACAAGGTCTAATATTTGTTCTATTCTGTTGGTAATAAAATAATGGAACAACTCTGTTCGTAGGAACAAAGCTAAGCAGATTTATTCTATACTCGATCAGTACCAATACGCAATGGGGGTTGATACTAATTTCTCTGAGCGAATGCGTACATACTTATTCATCGTTCTATTCATAAAAATTTGACTTTATTCATTCGGTTTTTCTTTATGATTTTTTCTAATCTATGGATAAAATGAAAATAAATAATAAATACGAGATAAAAACCAATCCAATATCAATATTCAATATATATTATATTATAAAAATTATAAAATATAAAATTATAAATTCTTAAATTATTTAATATTTAAATTATATTATTTATTATTTTTATTATTATAAATATTATAAAATAAATATTATAAAGACAATAAACCCATTTTGTTATGTTTCCCCATCAAAGTGAAATACAGTACTTAGTTCTTTTTTCTTTCATTTAATGCCTATTGGTGTTCCAAAAGTACCTTTTCAAATGCGTGGAGAAGAAGAAGCATCTTGGGTTGACGTATAGTGCGACTTGTCAGACATATTGGGTCATATGGGATTTGATTTTCCCGTTTTCTCCCCCGATCGAGATATCCTCTGTTTCGCCCAAAAAAGATTTAGTGAATCATCAGAAATTTGGAGCGTGAAGTTGAATTAGATTTAGATCCATTTTAGGGGATTAATATTCCATTGCTTCGAATAATTTATGGTTGGCTTGGTTGGACTAAAAAATGAAGTATCCAGGCTCTGTTTAAAAAAACCAATTGATTGGTAATATATCTATGATTCCTAGTTTTAGAATAAATGATTCCTATTTGGCTTATTTGTTAAAAGAGTTAGTGCTACTAAATATTTGGTAAGAAGGTATGAAATACATTATACATTAGAAGGGGGCAGAAAGTTATAATAAAAAGAAATGGTAATGGAGGCCTTTGTCCTATATGTACAAATAAAACTCGAACAAATCTTTACCCAGAGTAGAGCATAAACCTAAAAAGCTGAAAGAGATCCAATCAGTAACAAGAAAATACCATCGTGATTTGGATTGAATCTCGATGAAACAATACATCAATGAGAAGTTAATTCAATGAGTTTAGTCACGTTTTTCTTTTTTATAATTTTATATTTTTATATTTATTTTATAATTTATATATAATATATATTTATATTTTATTTTCTATTTAAATTTAAAATTTATATATATTTATATATAATATATAATAATATATATTTAATAATTTATATATAATATATTTAATATTTATATTTTATTTTATATTTATTTTATATTTAATTTATATAAATAATTTATATAATATATTATATATTTATATTTAATTTATAGTAATATATTTAATTTATATTTATAGTAAATAGTAAATTATAGTAATTTATAGTAAATTATAGTAAAAGTAAAAAAGTAAATAATAGTAAATAATAGTAAAAGTAAATAAGTAATAAATAGTAAAAAAAAAACTCAAATCAAATCAAATTCAAATCAAATATCAAATAAAGTAGTCAAAACTCGTATCTATTGAGGAAGAAAAACCCTTTCGTTAGACGTTAGAAAACAGAAAGAGCCTGTTTGTTATGTTATAAGTATAAGAAAAGAAAGAGGACTGGAATCTATACATTGATTCGTTTTTTGCTTTCGCAATTTTTTTGAACCGTATGCATCAAAAGGTGCATGTACAGTTTCTAAGGGATACACCCTAATCAACCGACTTTATCGAGACAGATTCCTTTTTTTATGCGACGCGGTTGATACCCTGCTCGGAAATCAAATTATGGGTCTTATGACATTTCTCAATATCGAAGATAAGACCAGAGATCAGTTTTTGTTTATAAACTCCCCTGGGGGCTGGATAATACCTGGAGTAGGTATTTATGATCTGATGCAAACGTTGCCCGCAATTGTTCACACAATATGCATCGGGGTAGCCGCCTCAATGGGATCTTTTATCCTGGTCGGAGGACAAAGTACCACACGTTTAGCACTCCCGCACGCTTGGCGCCAATGGGTTTTTTTGAGACAAAAAACAAAAAAAAGACTATGCCTTCGCCCTATGAAATATGGAAATATGAAATATGAATAGTAAGTAATAATAGACTATTGAGTAATAGTAGCATGGCACTTCGAATTCGATATGATAAATTTTTGCATTGTCAACAAAACAAATTAGATTATGTATCGAGAGGTTAGTATGAGATAAAGGATAGTTCCGATTTTCTTTTATTTTCTTTTATTTATATTTATCGGGCGCCCAGTTCAGCGTCACAAGCTCTTTTGTTTTTGTGTTTTTGGCTCTTAACACTATTTATATATATTTATCTTAACACTATTTATATATATTTATATATATTTTATATATTTATTATTATTTATATATTATATAAATAATAATATAATATATATTTAATATATATATTTTTATTTTAATATATATATATATTCTGTATTCTGTAAAGCTGTAAAGAGTAGGAAAAAAACAAGATTTTTACTTATTTGATTTGATTGGATTGGATCAAAAAGAAACTTTGGGATTGCTGAATTACAGACAAAAAAATAATTAATATATTAAGTTACGGCAACGGAGCCATCATAGTATTTTTAACCATTCCAAAAAAAAAAAAGAAGGGTGGCATTTTGATCATTTGACCGTCTGGGTCTAATATATTCGTCTCTTTCTTCAATGGCAGGGAGAGGTCAATTTGAGTATGGAGCCGTATGCATATGCAATGCACAAAAGATGCCTGTACGGTTATTTAATTCTATCTTTTTCTATTCTTTTTATCTTTCTTTTCTCTTCACTTCAGCATCACCCGCGAGATAGAGGGACTTTTTATTATGTTATACCATCAGGGTAATGATCCATCAACCTGCCTGTTCGTTTTTTGACGGACAAACGTCAGAAAGTTTCCTGGAAGTGAACGAAATGGTAGCCATGCGCGACCACATCATGCGGGTTTATGTACACAGAACAGGCCAACCTTTCTGGGTTGTGTATGCCGACATGGAAAGAGATGTTTTTATGTCTGCAACAGAAGCAAAGGTTTATGGAATTGTCGATCTTGTAGGGGCATAACATGGATTTCACGCAAATCTATGATTTGCGATTTTATCTATGAGTTTATTTAAAATGTAAAGCAATTCATAATCATCCGGTTAGGATGAATCTAAACCAGTCCATTATGTATACAATTTAGTATGCCAACTATTAAACAACTTATTAGAAATACAAGACAGCCAATCCGAAAGGTCACGAAATCCCCCGCCCTTCGGGGATGCCCTCAGCGTCGAGGAACATGTACTCGGGTGTATGCGCGACTCGTTTAGATCATATCATGATCTGGCACAAAAGCCATTTCCAATATCAATGATCCGCTAAGATAGAACAGAAGCAGGGATTACATGATTACATTCACTATTAAAAAAAAAATAATAAAATCTATCCTATCCCCCCATTGGATTATGGATGAATTTTATGGTTTCTCTCGGTCCAAATCCAATCAAGATGAGAAGCAATTTTCCATTGGTAACAAACCGTTAGCCATTAAGCGGAGGAAAGCTTATTTTAAATAAAGATTGGGTTACTACTCTCGCAAGAACGGAATAAGAGGGTCAGCTGCCCAGCGAATTTTCATAATTAAATACCGTTACTGTATAGCTAGATCTCATTGTGAAAGACCTATTACTAGAGAATTCATGGGTAGAGCAAAAAAGGATGAACTATACAAGTTACCAATAACGTTGATTAAATGAAGTAAAGGCTCCGGTGTATAGAGAAGACCTCAGCGTTTAAGAAGTCACCATAGAAACGATGGAACCCACTATTTCTTTTTCTTTATTTACTTTACTCTTTATCTATTTAATCTATTTAGATCTATTTAGGGTGTGTTTTTATTTACTCTATTTTAATTTTATTTTTTACACTTATCACAGAATACAATCTCTTATTCTTATTTCGCAGTGAAATGCTAAAAAAAAAAAAACAAAAAATCGTGGTTGGGAAGGTTATAGCAGCCAAAGCCAGTGGAATTTTTAGTTTATACATTGGAAACATCCGTTTTGTTTTAATAAATTAAGTAAGAAAAGACTAACTGAAAGAAAAGAAATCAATTAGTTATTCGTCAAAGTTTCATCTATTCAATGACTAGAATTAGACGGGGATATATAGCTCGGAGACGTAGAACAAAAAATCGTTTATTTGCGTCAAGCTTTCGGGGGGCCCGTTCAAGACTTACTCGAACTATTACTCAACAGAAAAGAAGAGCTTTAGTTTCGGCTCATCGGGATCGGGATAGTAAAAAAAGAAATTTTCGTCGTTTGTGGATCATTCGGATAAACGCAACAATTCGAATTCGCGAAAAGTTCGTATCCTATAGTTATAGTAGATTAATACATAATCTCCACGAGGGGCAGTTACTTCTTAATCGTAAAATACTTGCACAAATAGCTATATCAAATGGGAATTGTCTTTCTATGATTTCGAATGAAATAAGAAAAGAAGTAGATTATAAAAAATGGACCGGAATAATTTAAACGGAGTTTCCCGGAGTTTCTTCCCCGGGAAGGTAGAATCCAAATTCCTATGATAAAATATAATTAAAATATAATTATAATTTTTAATTATAATTTATAATTAAAATTTTAAAATTAAAGTAGTCAAAATAAAAATAAATGAATGCATTCAATAAAAAAGCTTTCTCCGATTTGTTTTGTTTTTTTTTTTCTTACCACACGACAAATCAAAATCTAGATCGTCGAAAAAACACTAATCTGCCTTTGACTTCGGATTAAAATTATGATGAGTCAAGTGAAGAAAGATTAAGCCTATTTATTTTTATTTCTGGTTCGAAGACCAGTAGTTCTAGCAATTGACTCCTTGGTTCTTTCAAATTGTTTCTCATTATTTTTATTTCTGGTTCGAAGACCAGTAGTTCTAGCAATCGACTCCTTGGTTCTTTCAAATAGTTTCTCATTATTTCGAAAGGGTAACAAAGATAAAATACGAGCTTGTTTTATAGCAATAGTTATTAATCGTTGTTGTTTCAAGGTCAATTTATTCACCCGTCTAGATAATATTTTTCCTTGTTCACTAATAAATCGACTAATTAAACTCATGTTTCTATAATCAATTCGATCCCCCGATTGAATCGGGGGCAAACGCCTACGAAAAGATCGCTTGGATTTAAGAAAAGATCGCTTAGATTTATCCATGGTTTGTTTGTTTTTGTTTATTCCGTATCTCGAAAATCCTATTTCTTAATTCTAATTCATTTTAAAGTTAAAGCTACTCTAATTAAAATCGAATTTAGTTATTTTATATCCCCTTTCCTTGAAAGGGTAACATACAGATACTCAGTTCGATCTATTTCTTTATCGCCTCATGAATCCGTATGCTTGTAGCAATAAGGGCACAATTCTAAAGTAAATCAAAGTCATATTAAAATAATAAGTAATACAAAAATTTCTAAACTCTATTTCAAATCGAAGTCCAATCCAGTTTTCGTTTTCATTTAAATATCTTGGAATACCTTTTCCTTATATTCTATATTCTGCGCAGTTTCGATTCTAACCCCATCTCTCTATGATTAATATTCATTTAATTTCAATTTAATTCGAGAATTCGAACCCGAACTCGAGTCTCGCAGATGTTGAATCCACTTTTATTTTCTTTTTTCTCTTTCCTTCCTTATTCGAAACGAAAAAGGGTAAAAAAGAGGAGAAGGGCGGTTAGTCACGGATATTTGATTGTATCTTGAATCGTCATGAAAAAAAGGGGAATGTTAACGCATCTGGAAAAAAACGATTAATCTCTATCAATAGACCTGCTAAAGCCCCGAACCAAAGTGTACTTAGTACTGGTGCCACGGAGAGATATGTTTTGAAATCTCGCATCGAAAAACCCTCCTTTTAGTTTTATTTATTGTAATACATAAAATGAAAATAAAGATAATGCATATATGATCAGACGCATATGTAGTTAAGGACCGATTAAAGTTATACACCTAATCCTTAAGTTAAATTGAATTGTACAATGATCCGTTAAATAAGATTTTATCTTTTCATAAAATCTTAAAACGAAAAAAACATCTTGCCACACATTACATTTATGAAAAATACAATACTCACATTTACTTTTAGTTTTATATATACTATTAGTTTTATATATACTATTAAATATTAATTTAATTTAATATTTTTAATATTTAAAATAAAATTTAATATTTAATTTTAATATTTAAATAAGACTATAAATAAGACTAAAAGGGAGACGATTATGTATATCAATGGACGAAATAACCATGTGGAAAATAAGAC